GTTCTGATCTTTCCATTTTTTTTACCCATTTCTTGGGTAAAGTCTCCCAACTATATTTGAAAATAAATTGGTTATCCATAATGATTAAAATTCACTTGTAGTTCCGCTTCTTGCTATAACAGAAAGACTTGTCGGAAATCTGGTTGGTCCAGAAAGGCATGGGAGTCTTTGGGCGTATTTCATACGCTATTTCAATTTTTTTTTTTTTTCTATTTGAATAGAAATCTCCCTTCCTAATATCTAATATAAAGTGATTGCATTTTTTCGGTCTATATGTAGATGTAGCTAATGAACCAATACCCAATGCTGCGCTAATTGGATGCCCAACATGAGCAGTTCCACCTGAAGCACTGGCTAAGTGAATGGAAAAAAGATAACCAGTTGACGAGGCACAAGGGCGGGTGTAGCTGATTGTACTTCCTCTCTGCCAGACCCAACCCTAAAACTAATAAAAAGAAAGGGGAATCAGAATACATTTCCTCGAGCAAGCAAATCAAGAGAAAAGGGAGAACCAGGCGTAGCCGGACCATCTAAGTATGGGGAGTGCCACTACTGCTTTCATTGTTCTACTATTGAGTGCAAGTCTCGCTCATTGAATTGCCGCGGTGCTGCGGGAATCCCGACCTCCATCTCTATCCGTGCGAGAGTCAGAAGTAGAAAGAGGAATGTTTGACGTAATAAGTAGTGTAGTGAAATCTTTGTCATTGAAGTTTGCTTCTCCAGAGCTAGGAGCTAGAATCGGAACTACCTACTGACCGCCCCTGTAACTGACCGAAGCAACCCCCGGTGCAGATCAGAACGAGAACTCGTTTCCTCTTCGAGCTAAAGCTAGATCCCCCTACTCTGTTTAACGAACCAGGGAAAGGAAAGAGGGGAATCAGGGTTAGCGCAACTGATCGAATGAGGAATCAAAGTTATTAGATTCGCCAGCTTGCTGCCCGAGGAACCCGGTCCCTATTCGCTTACTTGTTCGTTCGATGCGTCGTTTGTGTAACACGTATTGACGAGGTCAGCTTCGGATATTGATTCGAGACAGATTTGGGTATCGGTTTTTGATGGGTCTTGCTTGGCGCCATGCCTTAGAGAGTCGTGCTTGCCCCTCTTCTGGACCCATCATCTGATCTGATCCCACAAATGAAGGTGTAAAGATCATAACTCTAATCTCCGAGGCAGTCAAGCTATTTTGTTCACTCCGTTCTTGCCGGATCTTCAAGCGGGTAGGTAGACTGGTTTCGCAGTACCTTTAGTTCCTATTAGGAAGGCAGGGGAGGTCTTCCGCTCGTGCATGAAGTAGGCTGATCCAACGCAAACGGAGCTAGTTAAGATTCAAGTGTCTCGACCGATCCAACCTGGCATTGGCACATGGACATCGAAAGAAGCAACCACTTGAGATGCTGAACCGACCGACCCTTATTATATTTGTTTGCCGGGCATCTCGCACACAGACTGGTAAAGGAAACTTAATTCCAAGAAATTCATATTCTATAGATATTGGGACCTTTGCCGAAGTCTAGCTCTTGTTTCCCCGGTCACAAAGTCGTGATTAAGTTGTTGACGTGCTCGGCCTGTCGGGTCATCCTGATGTTGGATCGAGCCCAAGTAATTTTATAGAAAGTAGAGCGGTTCACCGCCTAGAAACCTGGAATTAGAATCTTTTCCTGATCTTCGTGAGGTTAGTTGTAGCTTTGAGATCTCCTGTGCCGGATTATACGAAATCCTATGAAAAGGACTGGGGTTTTTGTGGCTCAATTAGAGGAATTCAAATCCATTACATTAGCAAGTCTGAAGCATCTCTTGCAGCAAAATCCGAAAATGCATACCTTGTGGGGCCGGCTCCTTCATCTGCTGACCAAAGGGAGGCAGCTTTCCCGTACATGTCTTCTCCGGGCGTAGCCTTAGGAACTTTATGATGTATATATGATGGCTTGCAGATCAATTTTGTTGCTTATTGAGTAGTTGCTTCGCCCCTCGCTTCCATTCACCGGTCGGTGGGGATTTGGTTGATCCTTCTTTTCTTCTGTTGCAGCGGTGCCTGCTTTCTAGAATGTAGGCCTAGTATTAGGCAAAAGCGCCCCTCTAAAGATTTAACTAGCTTGACGCAGGCTCAGTTATTGGGTTAGAGCCCAGTCCCTCAGATGCAGGCGAGAGGGAGGAATGCTTTCTTTCCGAAGGTTATTTACTAGAAGAGAAACCGGGCAATCCCAGCTATTATTTATTGGGTTTACGGGAGATATCCTCTTTCCTCTATTCATGAGCCCAAAAGAGATTTCGACTGGAGCAGACAGCGGCAGCCGCTTTGCGCCAAAGGGATGTAGGGTAGTCCTCTTCCGTACTAAATTAATAAGAGGGAGTAACTTCTTCATCTAATGGCTGTGGCTTGAGAGCTTTTTCATCATACTATAACGAGTGAAAGTGGAGGGATTTTTCGATATTAAGATAAAAGGGTAGGTTGAATTGTAACCACCACATGAGCATGAGAATGAGTTTCTTCGCCCCCGACCATCGGCAGTTCGATCAACGAATGGAAGAGGGGGAGCAGATGCAGATGGATTGGTCGTACCCTTACCCTTGCGGGCCTAAATTAGATTAGTAAATAAAGGCACTTCCCGCACTTCGAGCAGTCTACGTGTCTCCTCATTTCAATGATTCCGTACCAACTGTCTATTATGGCAATCCGTTTCCCAACGTACTTCGTTATGACCACCTAGCTCGGATTTTCTTGTTTGCTCTTCTCTTTCACATAAGTTCCCGGCGAGAGGCTGTTAGCAGTCTTTCTTTTGTTTTGGCTGCTCGTAGGGTAGTTCAGTTGCTTATGAGATATCTTAAAAGACTTCTCGGCCAAAACGGGTAACGGCGGCTACTGCCTCGTGCCAATAGGAATGTAGGGCAGCCCTTCGCACTAAACCAATAGAAGAGTGGAGCAGCCCCTCGTATCAATAGAGGTACGACTAGAAAACCTTTCCATTCTTATGGATAGAGGTAGGATTCTGGGTATTTAGTAGAAGAAGATGCGAATGTCTGACCTGACTCTACGAAAAAGATATTTCAAGAAAAGAGAAGCAAGCTTTTTAACGCAGAAGAAGCCCAAGCTTTTAGTTAGTTAAAAGAGGTGTACGGGGCGATACAACCAGCAGGGCTGCAGGCACGAAATGCCGATCAAATCCGTTAAAGGAAGCCTAATCAAAGCAAGCAAACAAGAAGATCTGACTGAGTTGATGATGGACCGGATCTCGAAAGGCGAGAGGCTTTCATAAAGACGTATGAGAAAGGGATAGTCGAGAGAGGCTTATTGCACGATCCACCCAACTCAGCCAAGCTAATAAATGCTGCATAAGAGAGTGGGAGGCCGGCCCTTGGGGGCGCACACCCATTTAGGAACATATGCAAAGGGGAAAAGAGAGAAGTCAATGGAGAACTACCAAATCCAATGACTTTTATTTGTTCGTACCATTCTGTCATCGATCGCTGGGTTGGTGGGTCGCCCCAAAAAAGCATCGCGAAAGGTCAAGCATATATGTTTTATGAAATGATCAGCGGTCTCATTTATGCGCATCGTGTTCGTGTGTGTTTATTGAGCTTTCTTCACTTCAGCGCCATGCGCTTTGCTTCGCTTTATAGAAGAGAGAGACCGTTTCCTTGAGAGTGAAAAGCAAGCGCAAGCGATAAAAAGGATAGTCCCTCGCGCGTTCGCGCGAACTACTAAAAAATGGTGAGATCATTAGTGAAAGAAGGACCAACGACGATGAAAGAGGAGAAGGGGGAGTCAGTCTTCTTTGAAGATCGAGGAAAAAATAGGACAATTATGCCATTCGGAAGAAGTCTTCTACAGAGGGAAAGCCTGTTACGAGTAAGTGGAGAGGAAAGATCTCCAGAGATTCTTATCTCATTCCATTCCAGTGGCTCGACCAGTAACCAATGGCGAAAACTAAAAAATCCATGGTTTCCCGGTAGAACCCCATTTCGCCCAAGTTGGTGCGAAACCGGAAAAAAGAAGCGGTTTTTCGCACAGCTTGCTCATAGTGCAGGTCCCACTTGTATATCGTATTTGGCCGAAGAAGCATCGGACAGGTTGGAGTTCTTACCTTCTTGGGACTCCATGGACCAAGATCTGCTTTCATTATATGGGCAATACCGATCTACTTTAGTAGATCATATGGATGTAGAAAAAGCTTATGATTTTGATGAAATGGAAACATCTCTTTTCCATTTCTATTTACCTAGTTCATATCTTTGTTTCGTGTGTTCCCGTGAGGAATTCGATCTCTTCAATCTCGGGATACCACCTAAATAACTGCGGCCAGAGAGTTAAATAGGTCAGGAAGAAAGAGTCTGAAGTTGGGTCGGACGACATACATCTTGGAAGGAAGGTTCATTCTTTGAGTCCGATGGTGACTTTTGTTCTACTGCTATCGTCAAGCTTGGACATGGTGCAACAAGAAGAGAATTAGCAGAATAGGATAAAGAATTTTTTATTATCATCTACCTTCTTACCCCACCCACCACCCTGATCCTGAATCTACTTTAGACTAGCTTTACATTACGAAATACCACTCAGGGAGTTCGAGGGAAGAACCCAGAACCCGATCTACGGCCGAATAGCAACTCGTACGTAAGCATACACATTTCAAGCAGAACTCAAAGCGATCATAGCGCTGATCCCCTTACCTACATAGCCATTCTTGCAGATCCGGGCGTTGCGTGGTTGTTTTGCAAGATCTCGCTTTCAGTTCGTAGAGTGGATCAAAGATGTGTTCAGCTTGATTCGTTGGTGAGTCCCTTCGTTTGCTTTGTGTGCTCCTTCGGTTTTCTAGTAGCAAGATTTGGCTTTTGGTTTGAAGATTGAATCAGTGGTCAGCCTGTGCTTGAACGACGGCATTCCAAGAAGCAACTTCCTATGGTATGGGATGGTCCCCTATTGATGAATAAAATCACTCGAAAGAAAGTAATTTCACCGCTCCGTGGGCAAATCCATCTTTTTTTCAAAAGGGAATGGTTTAGCT